GACTCATGTAAAGTATATGAGTGCTTCCGCATTTATTCAATATTAGTTAGATTAATAAAATTAAATATCTAATTAGATTTCTTTTTTATATTTATTTAAATTTTTAATAGTTCTAAATTCTCTCTAATTTTCTATTAAGATTCTTCATTTTTATTATGAAATTAATATCTTTATTTAATATATTATTTCATTTTTATCCAAGAATTTCAATTCTATTTCCTTTATAAGAAAAATGAAATTCTTTCTTTTCGGTAAGAATTTCAGAGGCTGTTTTCCGATTGTTTTAGAGAACGAATCGGGAGACGGTAAGGATTAGATCAAATGGAAATAAGAGATGCAAATAAGAGTATGAGTATGCAAAGTAATCTATCTTGATTCTATCTTTTTTACTTTTGAGTTAATGAAATGGGGGGCAAAATAAAACATAGGTCTTTTTATTCCTACCTGTTACTAAGATTAATTCCCTTAATACTTCAAAAGATATCTCTGGATTTTTTTATGCTTAATATTTTTTTATTCTACTAGAAATCAGATAAGAACTTGTTAGATGTTCTAATTGGATTTATTGGATTGTTTCGTCAATGGTGTTATCCCGGAATCCTTTTTTGACTCTGTACCAGCGATTCCACTATTATTATAAAATTTTTAGTGAAAAATAAAAAAAAAAAAGAACATAATACAAGAAAAATTAGTAAACAATAATGAAATAATTCCTTCATATTGATAGAGATAGGAGACAAAATTTACATGGATATAGTAAGTCTTGCTTGGGCTGCTTTAATGGTAGTTTTTACATTTTCCCTTTCCCTTGTAGTATGGGGAAGAAGTGGACTCTAAGGGTACTACTAATTGAGTTAAGGGATCAAACTGTATCAATTGTTTTATAGCTGGGTTCTGAAATTTTTTAACTATTGAATTTAGTTATTTTATTATTAATACTAATTAATGAAATGCAATTATATCTGCATTTTGGAATTCTATTGTGTTCCAGTGGTGTAATGTATTCTATGTATAATATTGAAAATACTCTTTAAATCAAACAAATATTTGAATTGTTACCATCTTCGTATTTTGAAAGTCAAGGGAGTACAAATAATAGGAAATTGATTCCTATTCTAACCAAATTCTTTCTAAGATTTCTATTCAGAAGAATAAGAAAGAGTTGCTTTTTGATTATTTCAGATTGATTGGAACCAATACAAATATGGAACCAATACAAATAAAATAGATTAGATGAAACAAAGAAAAAAATGTGGACGCTATGTTATGTACATTCCATATATAGAATGGAAATTCTATATCGATATCTATCTATAGATAGTATGAATATGAAAATCAATATTTAAAGATGGGTGCATATTAAACCTCGATTTTTATAGAATAAATAAAACATAGAGTAAAACTTGATACACTACAATAATAGAGAGTATAGTAGAAAGAAATTTGATTTCTTTCTACTATACTATATGGATTTCATAGAATTCTGCTGATTGTAGTCGGATCATTTCATTTAAAACGAAGACCCGAGATTGAAATCCTTTTTTTCATTTTTTTCATTCAATCATTGCATTGATAATAAATCAGAATTCATGTTTAAGTAAAATTGAAAATTAGTCACTTTGACTTACCGTTTTTACGTAAATTATAAGTAAAAAGGCAGTAGGAACTAGAATGAAGAGTGCAGTAGCTATAAATGCGAGAATATTTACTTCCATAATCTCTATGTTTTCTTTCTCTTTTATTTCTAATAAATACTTCGGGATTTAATCCCATAGAAATGATAAATCTTTCGTCGGTAAATTCAATGGTATAAATCTTATCTCGATGATATCAAATCGGATCAATATCACGAATAACAATATCTGAGCTATCAAATCGACTCATCGTCGAGAATTAAATAGTATAACATAGGAAGATCTTTTATCCATACCAAAGAAAAAAAAAAATGACTTTCTGATGCAATCAAAAATTCCTTTTCCTTTTTTCTTTCTTCGAAAGAAAGAAAAAAAGGGGATCCCGTTTAGAAATGAGATTTTTTTGTTATTTTTATTCCCTTTCACACACGAAATCAATTGATATTTTTTTTCATTGGATTTGTATCCATCGGGACTGACGGGGCTCGAACCCGCAGCTTCCGCCTTGACAGGGCGGTGCTCTGACCAATTGAACTACAATCCCAGGAAAAAATCGTATATCATACATATTCTTACAATTTCATTCAAACCTTTTCTTTTTCTATTTGAGATTCGAATCGTTGTACTGTAACTGAAAGAGGCGGACTCTTTTATATATTGATATTTATATGGGTCTGCACTTTAGCGAGATCGACACGGATTACTCGTAATCCGTTCGTTATTGCCAAATCGATTGAAAAATGAATCAATGAAACAAAAAAAAGACTCTTTTTTTTTTTTACTTTAAACCTTTCCTTAGACTTTATACTTACGGATCCTGTAAGGAATTTAGCAAAATCCGAATTTGTGGAAAAAATATGTGATACGGAAAAAAGAAATAGCACTAGGGATGTATGAAATTTTTATTCTTCCGTATCCGAGCCCATCGGTCATTTTCAGAGAACAACAAATGGGTTATATCATTTCATGGTGGATCGCAAATTTTTGGGCCGAGCTGGATTTGAACCAGCGTAGACATATTGCCAACGAATTTACAGTCCGTCCCCATTAACCGCTCGGGCATCGACCCAGGAAGAATCAATCTCAGTCTTTATTGATAATCCCTGATCAATTTCCTTTCGTAGTATCCTACCCCCAGGGGAAGTCGAATCCCCGTTGCCTCCTTGAAAGAGAGATGTCCTAAACCACTAGACGATGGGGGCATACTTGCCCGACCGCCATTATACTATGTTCATAGTATGAACAGTTTTTTGAAATTGTCAATAGAATGGAATGATATGATTCGATCAGAAGGATCTTTCCAGCTTTCAGAATTCCATAAAATTTTTTGATTCATCATTTAAATTTCGAAATTGTTCATTCCCATCACCAATCTATAATAAAAAAAAAATAGAAAAAAGATAAGTAATGCGAAAGAAAACAAAAGAAAGAGAGAATCCTTTCAGGGAATGATTGATTTGTTGGAAGAGGCGAGGCATGAAAACCTCATTTCTTTCACTTTCATTCAGTGTTAAGAAGATTTGATAGGTATATTTCTATCTCACATTAAGCCGGGAAAAAAACGAGAATAAATCTGGAAATTGGGTAAAAAGGATAGGGATCAATAAGTTATTGAAAGTTGTTTTTTTTTTCAATTCGAATCGGTTTTGAAAAAAATCATTCCATTTATATTTATCAAATCTAATATAAATCGTTTTTTAACTATACTCTATTCACTAGGTAAATCCAATTTCTTGTTCCTTAATGAGTTGCTATGTACAAAAAATAGATAGATCTATATATATTCTAATCTTATATATAATATAATAATAAATAATAAGTATATGCAGTAACAAATAGATGTACTAAACTCATATTGGCTGGTTCCTTATTCAGGAATTGAATCAAATGAGGCCCCTTTAACTCAGTGTGGTAGAGTAACGCCATGGTAAGGCGTAAGTCATCGGTTCAAATCCGATAAGGGGCTTTTGACTTTTTTCATAAAATACTAAGAGCGGTATTCCTATTTGAAGGAAGAATATTCTTGATATTTGTAAGAAGTTTCCGTTTGTAAATAAAATAAAAAAAACTATAGTATAATTTCATTAAAAAATGGAATCATTAATTTTAATAAGTTATTGTTATCATTCTAATGAATTCGATCGAATATAGTAAACTAATTCTAGTTAGAAAGTGAATTATTCTTATTTCTCGAAATATATTAATATATTATATATATATATTTTAGAATTAGAATGTGATATCTCCTTTAATTGTCAGATATTCCTATTTTCTATTATTCCAATCAATAAAATGGGAAAGATTCTAAAAAAAAGTAAGTGGACCTAACCCATTGAATCATAACTATATCTACTATTCTGATATTCAAATTCGATAGAAATAAAATTCGAACAGTGGATCTTTTTTTCGTTTTTAATACCTCTTTGGTTTGGACTCCGCAAGAATCTGTCGATATTTCTGATTAAATCTTATTGTTCCTAGAGGTTCTATAGGAATAAATTGCTACTCCCCTCCTCCACGAAGAAGGGCATTCTATTCTAAGTTCCAACATACAAGTCATTTGACTTTAAAATATCTTTTTTCCGAATATCAGAAAAGATAAAATCACATTTCTATTCTTTCTTTAAGACATGATATATATCTATAGAAATAAGAAATAATAGAAAAATCTATCAAATCATGACTTTGCGTATCAAATATTTTCTTTTCATATCTATGCATACGAGATTTTTACGGCAATTAATGGATGCGAAAACGAAACTTTCACTTAAGAATCTATTTTTATTAAAAAAATTCCATACAATATTAAAGAAAGAATCTGACAGATAGATAAAAAAAAGTAAATAGAAAAAAATATTTGAATTTCTTACCTCGATCTGCAAACAAAAAAGTATACTTTTGGGTTTTTTTAATCTGAAAAAAAGGAAAATAGAACAAAGAAGACAATAAAAGAAATAAATGTAAAATAGTGTAAAATAGAAAGTAAAAATATGATCCTCTAGTAGTTTCCTAGACATAGAAATTAGAAGAATATATAAAACTATTTTTTTTATTTCACGAACAAGATTTAAGAATAAGATATTTTTATTTGGTAAAAGAAGAGTAGTATGTCTGGGGATCTACTGGGAACGAGAGTTCGAAAAGGGATCATTTGTTTCTTGAACAGTTCTTTAAATTTTAAATAAATTATTTATCGGATTTACGAGTCATAAGACAATTCCTGATTCATGGCTTAGGGGATTTTTAAGAATAGAAAGGAATATAACCGAATTAAGTTCATGGATTTGACCTAGGTTAGGTATCAATAGACCAAAAAGGGATTTTTCTATTCGAAACTCATTAGAAAAGAAGGGACAGTCTACGAGA